CGAATATAGGAGTTGCTAAGAGTAAAATTCGGGAAAAAGATCCGGTTGTATGGGAAATACTTCAGGAAGTTATGCAAGGGCATCCCGTATTGCTGAATAGGGCCCCCACTTTGCATAGATTAGGCATACAAGGTTTCCAACCCATTTTAGTAGAAGGACATTCTATTTGTTTACACCCATTAGTTTGTAAGGGATTCAACGCAGACTTTGATGGGGATCAAATGGCTGTTCATGTACCTTTATCTTTAGAAGCTCAAGCAGAGGCTCGTTTACTTATGTTTTCTCATACGAATCTTTTGTCTCCGGCTATTGGGGAGCCCGTTTCTGTACCAACCCAGGATATGCTTATGGGGCTCTATGTATTAACGAGTGGGAATCGCCGAGGTATTTGTGTAAATAGGTATAATCCATGTAATCACAGAAAATATAAAAATGAAAGAATTGACGATAATAACGATACATATACAAAAGAAAAAGAAAACTTTTTTTGTAATTCCTATGATTCAATTGTGGCTTATCGGCAGAAAAGAATCCATTTAGATAGTCCTTTGTGGCTGCGGTGGCGACTAGATCAACGTGTTATTACTTCAAGAGAAGCTCCCATCGAAGTTCACTATGAATCTTTGGGTACCTATCATGAGATTTATGGACACTTACTAATAGTAAGAAGTATAAAAAAAGAAATTCTTTGTATATATGTTCGAACCACTGTTGGTCATATTTCTCTTTATCGAGAAATCGAAGAAGCTATACAAGGGTTTTGCAGGGCCCGCTCATATGGTACCTAATCATATGGTATCCAAACTAAGTAGTTCTATTAAACTAGTGTGAATTCAAGTCCCTCCGGTTCAACTAGTACCATAAGTCTGGAATTTCTACGCGAATCAAGATCGAGAAAAGGAAGTTTTCCAATCATTGACTCAAACCTATTGTCAAACCCCACTCATCGGAATATGGAGGTACTTATGGCAGAACGGGCCGGTCTGGTTTTTCACAATAAAGTGATAGACGGAACTACCATTAAACGACTTATTAGTAGATTAATAGATCACTTCGGAATGGCATATACATCACATATCCTGGATCAAGTAAAGACTCTGGGGTTCAGGCAAGCCACTGCGACATCCATTTCATTAGGAATTGATGATCTTTTAACAATACCTTCTAAGGGATGGCTAGTCCAAGATGCTGAACAACAAAGTTTTATTTTGGAAAAACACCATCATTATGGAAATGTACATACGGTAGAAAAATTACGACAATCTATTGAGATATGGTATGCTACAAGTGAATATTTGCGACAAGAAATGAATCCGAATTTTCGGATGACTGATCCTTTTAATCCAGTCCATATGATGTCCTTTTCGGGAGCTAGAGGAAATGCATCTCAAGTACACCAATTAGTAGGTATGAGAGGATTAATGTCGGATCCACAAGGACAAATGATTGATTTACCTATTCAAAGCAATTTACGTGAAGGACTGTCTTTAACAGAATATATCATTTCTTGTTACGGAGCCCGTAAAGGAGTTGTAGATACTGCTGTACGAACATCGGATGCTGGATATCTTACACGTAGACTTGTTCAAGTAGTTCAACACATTGTTGTACGTAGAACAGACTGTGGGACCATCCAAGGAATTTCTGTAAGTCCTCGAAATGGGATGATGTCGGAAAGAATTTTTATCCAAATATTGATGGGCCGCGTATTAGCCGACGATATATATATAGGCTCACGATGCATTGCCGTTCGAAATCAAGATATTGGTATTGGACTTGTCAATCAATTCATAACCTTTCAAACACAACCCATCTTGATCCGAACTCCCCTTACTTGTAAGAGTACGTCTTGGATCTGCCGATTATGTTATGGCCATAGCCCTACTCATGGTGACCTCGTCGAATTGGGCGAAGCTGTAGGTATTATTGCGGGTCAATCTATTGGGGAACCCGGCACTCAACTAACATTAAGAACTTTTCATACTGGTGGAGTATTCACCGGGGGTACTGCAAAACATGTACGAGCCCCCTCTAACGGAAAAATAAAATTCAATGAGGGTTTGGTTCATCCCACACGTACACGTCACGGGCATCCCGCTTTTATATGTTATATAGACTTGTATGTAACTATTGAGAGCGAGGATATTATACATAACGTGACTATTCCATCAAAAAGTTTTATTTTAGTTCAAAATGATCAATATGTAGAATCAGAACAAGTGATTGCTGAGATTAGCGCGGGAACATATACTTTGAATTTTAAAGAGAGGGTTCGAAAACATATTTATTCTGACTCAGAGGGAGAAATGCACTGGAGTACCGATATATATCATGCATCCCATTTTACGTATAGTAATAAGCATCTCTTGCCAAAAACAAGTCACTTATGGATATTATCAGGAAGCTCGTACAGATCCAGCGGAGCCCCTTTTTCAATCCATAAAGATCAAGATCAAATGAACCTTTATTTTCTTTCTTCCAAAGGAAAATATATTTTTAG